GAAGAAATCCTCCTCTATCTGTTGCAGGTCGAGGTCTCCTTCTCCAAATGCAACCCCTTCTTCCAATTCAAACTCCGATTCGTCTTTTTCATAGAGAAATTTCGGATCAACGCTAGAACAAAATCCATTTTGCATCATATCTAAGGGATTCCTTCGTTCGGACCGAAGAAGCAATGTCACTCGATCATTATCAAACTGACTGCCATCTTTTTCTGTCCGAGAGGATCCCGCCAGAGTGCCTTCTCCTTCGAATACTTCTAATAGGCCACGAACTAGAGCAGAATCAGTCTCAACCAAATAAGAAGTGATCCCATTTTTTTCATCGGGTCCGGGTAGAGACCAAAGATCATGAGCGACCGATCCGGCAGAACAACTCAAAAGATAAAGAAGTATCGTTAATCTCTTCATGCTCGGTGCAAGCTCGAAGTACCAGTTGTACAAATAAGAACCCCCTTCCTTAGGGAATCTCTTCTTCAGATAGATAGATATAGGATCTATGGGGCCATTACTTAGAAGTACATTTTGTGCAATAGCCCTTCCTATCTGATAGAAAAGGATCCCATGATCCTGAACCGGTCTTACCTTGGCTCGCAAATTCCAAGTTTGTCTATGAAGAGCGGATCGAATTGTATGAGTGTCTATAATGGATTTCTTCTGTGCAATACTAATGGATAGGGCCTCATTGGTAAGTGCTACAAGATCTCGTACACTGGAACCCATGGTTATGGACCCGAATCCATTAGGATGGGACAGTTTCTTTTCCAAGTGAAATCCCCTAGTATATGAAAGAGTGAAAAAGTGCTTTCGTTGTTGTGGAATAAGAAGCCTTCGTAGCTTAAGGCATGTATTTAATTTATTCGGAGCTATTAGAGCGGGATCCACTTTTTTGGGAATATGAGTCGAAGCAATAACAAGGATATTGCTAGTGGAGCATCTTTCACAATCCCTGGAGAGAGAGTTCACTAATAGACCGAGGGATAAGTCATTCGACGCACGCACAGACAGATCATGAATGTTTGGAATCCAGAGTATGCAAGGGGACATTGCTTTTGCTATTTTGAATGTAAGGGGGATACTAAATGTCTCTAGTAGTAGTCTATCCCTATCATCCGCAGGTAGCTCATTTAGCAGCTCTATATCATCTATATCAAGGTCATCATCGCTATCGCTATCGTCACTCTCATCAACATCAATAGCGTCACTCTCATCAACATCAATATCAATAGCGTAACTATCATCACTATCACTATCACTATAATCATAATCCTTAGAAAGCTCGTTATCGTCACTATCATCATAAGGATCGATCTCATAATGATAAGGAATGTCATCCAGGAACTTGTTCGGAACTACCGTAATGAAAGGAACATAGGAGTTTGTCGCGAGGGATTTGACCAAATAGGATCGTCCAGTTCCTATCGAACCTATCACTAAAATACCCCTAGAGGGGGATAGGGCTAAGCGGAGCGAAAAGGGTTTTCCATGAGATGGGAAATGAAAATGAGTAGCCCCACACGAGGTTTGTGAATAAGTGATTGTCTGAAAATGAGCAAGGAATATCCGTCTTTCTGCTAAACAGGATCTATTGAACTCATAATTCATTAGATCCTTTTGATGAATGTCAACTACGTATCGTAAGTAAATTGATCCCTGTTGTTCAACCATTTGATAACTAGAGTCATTCTTTGATAAACCATCACTATGAGTCAGACTCAATAGCATTTGATCCATCCTTTTTTCTGTCGTTAAGGTGGACAACTGAACCAAGAATTCTCTTTCTTCATCCTCAATCAAATCACTGTTCGCGACCCAGGATTCTATTTGATCATCAATCCACTCAACGTTCACGTTTTTTCTTATCAATGAATAGATCTCTTTACTTGTACGACTTAGATGTCTCGTATTTCTCGAAAAAGTGATTCGATTGATGGGATTTGGTATGATCCTTAGGAAATCCATGATACCGATGAGATTGCTATTCCAAAATTTCTTCTTAGAACCTATGGATTTGAACCCAGAAGCGGGACCGCCACCCAATAGCATGTTAAAAGCAAAACCCCATATTGCTTCTAGAAAATAGGCTAATTGTTCCAGAGCAACTAGAAAGAGATTCTTTAACCAGAAAGAATTCCGCTCAGATGTAGGATACCTATCCAGAAGTTTTCGCAACTCAATCATGTATGATGGAATCATCAAAGATTTGATCTTTTTGAAATCCGTCTGTAACTCACGAGAGGCTCGGGAAACAAAGAGAAGATGTGTACCAACGAGATATCCAGCAACAAGAAGAAGGAAAAGGATGAGGAACTCCCGAGCATTTGATGATCTCAGCCATAGGGGTGACTCATTAGTTCGATGAATCCGTTCTGCGGACCGAAGAAGAATCTGTAAACAATGACTCGAAATCTTCCAGTTTGAAAGAATCGCCCACAATTTTGTCTGAAGAATCCACCATGATGTCTCCAGAATATCCTGAAAAAGAGATATGTGACTGCGCAATAGGTTTGAAAACGGATCGAAAAGGGCGAATTTTAGATATTTGAACCCTGTCAAAGTAAAGAACCACGGTAGATAGGGTTGGAACAGATTCCATTTTGAGAGATTTGAAAAAGCACGCTCTCGTTGAAGGGTTCTATCCATCTCCCGTTTCTGAAACCTAAGACTCCTTTTTTTCCTCTTTTTGGATTTCTCAGCACATGAAGTGTGAATCAAACCCATGTTTGAATTGAAATTGAGATACTGCTTCCCTTCGGAATCAGATAGATTCATATCTGAAAGAGGTGGATAATCCGTTCTTTCAAAATGGACTATTTGTCCCTCTGTTAGAGGTGTTCCAGAAATGTCTGCGATCGAATAAATAGCTCTACCAACGAATGGATCGGATCGAATTGGAAAATGGAAAGATTTGTACAAGTTATACGTTTCGTCACCACTTTCTGGCAAATCCTTAGGTATGAATATATTAGATACCTGTGACTCGATTGGGGAAATCGTATCTCGCTCCAAAAAAACATGTTTTTTTTTACCGACGCACAAAGAAAATCTTTTGTTGCGAATGAACAAGATATTGAGGAATTGTCCATACGTAAGATCCGAATTCTTGAGAAGGGCCTTTTCCACATAAAAAGGGAATCTTTTGTTACAATAGAACCAGAAGTGATGTGGATTATTCAAGAATCGAAGTCGATTTGCTTTAGAAAAAGAAGATATCAATGAACTTCGATGAAATGGTTTCACGGGATTCAGCCAATTGTCTCGATCGTGGGATATCATTGAGAAATAGGAATCCGTGTTATCAAAATCGTTCCTGCAATTCTTTCTAGTAGGGAATGAGTCAATCATCCATTTTGTCTTATTGAACAAAAATGGTGCTATTGTGCCTCCATTGATCGAGAATTTCGATTTGTTGGAAGGATCATGATCATCCAATAAGAAGGGTTTCCGTTTATTAAAAGGAACGATTTGAACACCTATTGATTCTAACAACTGATTGCAGAGTTGATCATTCGGCCCTTTCAATTCATAGATATAGATGGGGATCTCAGACCCAGGAATGGGGGGACTTCCGATACTCAAAAAGAAAAAAGGAAGTGACTTCGACAAAAAGGACAAAAAGAGAAGTGACTTCGACAAAAAGAAGAGAAGTGACTTCGACCAAAAGGGAAGTGAATTCGACAAAAATAAAGATGCCTTCGACAAAAGGAAACGAGGTGACTTCGTCAAAAAGGGATGTGACTTCGACAGTTTGGCCATAAACTCGGCCCAATCAATCAAATATTGAGTCGGATTCATACGTAATCGATTCAGATGACTACAGAATCGATTCAGATGAATAAGGAATCGATTCAGATGAATACGGAATCGATTCAGATGAATACGGAATCGATTCAGATGAATACGGAATCGATTCAGATGAATACGGAATCGATTCAGATGAATACGGAATCGATTCAGATGACTACAGAATCGATTCAGATGACTACAGAATCGATTCAGATTAATACAGAATCGATCTCGATTCAGATAAATACGGAATCGATTCAGATGAATAAGGAATCGAGATCGATGAATACCTAATTGATTCAGATGAATACGGAATCGATATCGAGATCGATGAATACGTAATCGATCTCGATGATGATGATATCGATCGAACACTACTTGAAATTGAAAACGCCTCTTCGCCTCAGAAATAAAATGTTCCTGGAAATTTTGGGTCCATTTGTATCTATATGCATTAGGATCCCGATTCATGGATCTCTCGGTTCGAGAACTAAGAGGGTCGGACCCTTTCTTCTGACTCTTTTTCAAATTCGAGAGATGTTGGTTGATCATATATTTCATTCTAGTTCTATGATTCAGAGGCTTAGTTCCTATTGGATCCCCTTTCATTCCATATTCGAAGTTGCGATCGGATCGATTCATTAACATTAAAAAGAATCGATTTGATACATTTCTTATGTACCCATAGGTGCTATATTGGATTTGAATCAGATTTCGGATCAATCTATATGGATTGACTGCCTCCATTATGTTGTTGCTAGCAAATACCACTCTTTTTGGTTTTGGATCTTCAGAAAAAATAGGAGGTACAACCAATAAAGATTTTTTTTTCGATTCATCCCCGGAGTGGAATCCCTCAGAAAAGGGAAAAAATACCCTATCATACACCAGATCCGGCTCGGTGATTGATAGAATGAGTAGATCTGCCATTTTGGAAAATCTCTCTTCTGATTCAAAATCGTGGTGGAACGTATACCCCACCCTGTTCCGGTCATGGAATAGATTAAATAAATCCAAAAATGGATTTTGGAGCAAGAATGAAATCTTATTGGAACTGCCCAGATCCGGTTCATCCTTCGGAACCCTATCACATCCCGGATCTGATGAAATAGGATGAATTGAGATGGTCTTTTGTAAATACGGAATTATCTTGAATAGAGCCACTATTTCTTTCTTTTCCGATCGCCTGGAAGGGACAAAAGAAATATCGTGGTGTTTCTTCAACAATTTCGGATCGGACCTCTCAGTAGGATTCGAACCCAGATGAAGTTCTGACCATCTGTCAGAGAAAAAAGAACGAATTGATCTTGTAGGATTCCCAAGAAATTCTTTGATTTCTTCCGGAAGCAGATGATTCGTCATCTGCTTCTCACGTTCCGCGAATAGCCGGGACATTGAGGAATCTCCAGAAAGGCTTTTCGGGAATCGGTCTGATTCTATCTCGGTTCGTTCCGTTTGAAGAAAGGAAGGATCCCAATCCAAAAGAATCGATCTTTCTTTGAGTTGTTGAATCTCTCTTTGATTGATCAATGTGTGAGATTCCGAATCCTCATTACTAATGGAATCGAAAGCATCTCTGGATTGATCAGAAGATCCTTTCAATTGGCTAGAATCCGTTACTTGAACGAAACTAGATCTTGTGGAATCAGAGTGAATATTTGACGATACATTCCGTACCTTGCTAAAAAACCGATCCTTGTTTACCAACCACACATTGTCTAACCAAATCCAATTCTCTCTCGATACCTTCCTCAAAAAATCGGATCCCTGTTGTTTGAAGAAACCCTCCCCTTCCATTGGTCTTTTTTCACGAAAAGCAGGCATGAGATAACAAATCCAGTGTTTCACTAAGATTTCGAATCGCTGTCCCGAATTCAAGTTGATTCTGTTTCGCTGCTTCCTCGGAGAAAGGCCATCAAACCATTCCCAATCGTGGTCCCTGCCGATCGCGATCGGATCATCCATCGTATAGGATACAAAAAGAAACTCCAGATATTGGATATCTTTCTCTTTGAATGAGATCTCAATGCCAGCTAGGGTTTCTTTCGATATCTTACAACTAGAATCCCTATTTTTTCCGATCCAGTTCCTCCACCACCGCGAACCCCAGTTAGATTCAGGCATGATACACTTTTGAGTTATTGGGAGAACCCAAGGACTCCCTTTCGGATCCATCAAACAACTCTCAGAGATCTTTTTCCCTTTTGGAAGATACAGGAGAGAAACAACCAACCTATGGGAAGACCGAAACAATGTATCATTTCTGGGTCCAATGGAATTCATAGGTAGAGGAAGAAGCCCCTTCAAATAGAGATTTTGTCTTTCGACCATAGTTTGATGGTACATACGAGATATAAGGACCGCTACTAGAATCAGTACTACACCCTTAACCAGTCCTACAACTTTGCTCGTGAAAGATCGGTTGCTTGGTGAACCCGAAAGGAGGATACTCCAAATTCGGGGGTCAAAAAGTTTCAGAAAACGTTCTTGGTGGAAAAAAAGGTAAGTGAAACATCCCACGAAATCGAATTTGGTCCATGAATCTAACAAATACAAATAGCCAAAAGTCTTGATTTCTCTCAATATCTCTCTCAATTCGAAGATCCATAATTGGACTTCATAGCCTCTCCGCGGTTTTGTTGGCATGGTTATAGTTATGGTTGGAAATGATTGATTCACGATGTATGATGATCCAAGCATCCATGGCTGAATGGTTAAAGCGCCCAACTCATAATTGGCGAATTCGTAGGTTCAATTCCTACTGGATGCACACCAATGGGATGGGAGCGTTTCATAAGTTCAGTCTATTGGAACTGGCTCTGTATCATCATCATCCGAGAAATCTATCTTACTTTTATGCGAAAATATATGGTTATATAGATATATATGGGTTTTATTGTTTTCAGAATTCTTTCGATCTTCGATTTCGATAGAGTTCTCTATGAGATTCGTTCGATTCTGTAGATTCGAATTCGAATCTTAATAGAGAACGAATTGGTGTGGTATATTCATACTATAACATATGAACAGTAAGAACTCGAATTCTTATCAATACTGGAACTCATAGGAAAGAAAGTGAATTTATGGATGGAATCAAATATGCAGTATTTACAGAAAAAAGTGTTAGGCTATTGGTGGGGAAGAATCAATATACTTCTAATGTCGAAGCAGGATCAACTAGGACAGAAATAAAGCATTGGGTCGAACGCTTCTTTGGGGTTAAGGTAATAGCGATGAATAGTCATCGGCTCCCGGGAAAGGGTCGAAGAATGGGACCTATTAGGGGACATACAATGCATTACAGACGTATGATCATTACGCTTCAACCGGGTTATTCTATTCCACCCCTTTTTCTAGAAAGAAAAGAGCTTCCATCAAAATACTGAATAACACGGCGATCCATTTATACAAAACTTCTACCCCGAGCACACGCAATGGGGCCGCAGACAGTCGCGTGAAATCCAATCCACGAAAAAAGAATTTGATCTCTGGACAGCATCATTGTGGGAAAGGGCGGAATGCCAGAGGAATCATTACCGCAAGGCATAGAGGGGGAGGTCATAAGCGTCTATACCGTAAAATCGATTTTCGACGGAATGAAAAAGACATATCTGGGAAAATCGTAACCATAGAATACGACCCTAATCGAAATGCACACATTTGTCTCATACACTATGGGGATGGTGAGAAGAAATATATTTTACATCCCAGAGGGGCGAGAATTGGAGATACCATTGTTA